GGGGATAGAACTCAAAATAAAATGTCTTTTCTCATTTTAATTTTTTAATGATTCGTTTTTTATTTATCTGATTTCATAAATCTGAAACAAAAAATGCATTTTATCAATGAACCCAAAATAGGATCTATCTTGGATCACCCAAAAGTTACACATTTTTTGTACGATCGCTTTTATCGATTGGGTTAAAAACGAGAGGTACATAGGGAGTATATATAATAATTCAAAGAAATAATGATTCAGAAAGTTACAAAAAGTTTGAAACTTAATTAATTAGTTTCAACGACTCATTAATTTTGACTAAAGATCTTATATTTGCTCTTCTCGAGATATAGAAAAAAGAAAAACTTTTATTATTGTGATTGTGACAAGTGGGTCGATGGGGAAAATAATAATCCCCATCCCGGAAATGATAAAATATACTAAAAAGAAAGGTAAAACCTTGTATCTTGGCTTTATTCTTTTTTCAAAATCAAAAAAGTATTCTATTATTTTTAGAATTCAGTAAACAGAAAAATTTGGATTCTACATATCAGAAAAGCGAGGCGAGTTTCATTTCATATTGATTAGTCCAAAACAATAGGGAATGGAAATCATTCATTCCATTCATTTTTTTATATATTCTAAATTTAATGAAATTAGCTAATTTTTTGAGTCAAGTCAATTCAGATTATTCTACTGTTTTATTATTTATTTGTTTGTCGTACAAAAAAACTTTTTGAATTCCCGGTAGAAAGAGATTTCCCTAACGAAAAGGCCTTGAGCGCTGACCAATATCCCTTCTTTTTCCAAATATTTTTACGAATACGCTTTTTTGATATAGAAGTACGTTTTTTTGGAACTGCCATTTCAAGTTACTCATTGGTATAGTTGTATGTGAAAGACATCTATTATTCAAAACGAATTTTTCGTTACTATTCAGTATCTATCTAGTTATTCTCTAGATAATATTCCCTTTATAAAAAATAACTATAGATATGGGAAAATCGCATCGAATATTACTAGAAATAAAAAATAATCTATGATTATGTGATTTTTTCAAAAAATTGTTTTTTTCTATTCCATACAATATCTGGAAGAAAGAATAATTTGTACTAATTCGTACTTTTATTTCTCATTCAAATCTATATCTATAGAATCTGATATCATAGAAATGCAATTGGTTGAAATTGATAAAATCAATCCAAAAACCCTCTATTTCTGTCTATTTTCGTTGTTCTACATTTAATTTACATGCAATAAAATCCATCAAAAAATTTAAGAACCCAACTTTTGCCTAATGAAAAAGTTTCATATTAATTGGTCAAACTCAAGGAAAGAGTGGGCCTAATTTAAAAATTCGAATGAGACTGGTAATGAATCTGTTAAAAGATACATGACATGATAAAAGATGTTTTAGTCATTTTTTAATAATTTTTTTTATTTATCTAAAAAAAATTAATTTTAGATTTTGATATAAAATAATGAATGGATATTATAGCCTTTGCTATAAACATAAATATATTTTTTCGAATGGAAAACAATCAATCAATTCCATAATGAACTAGTTAATGATTTTTAATAAACTAACTAAAATAGCAAGTTCTTGTTTCATTAGACCAAGTTATTGCCCTTAGTTGATCCTATGATTCATATCAGAATCAAGTACCCTTTTGGTGTAATTCTTTATGCTTGCTCTATGGATAGAAATTATTGTAATACTAATTATTATTTTCTCTATCTTCATAAATATCTGACTTAATAACTAAATATTCACCTTTTACTAAAAATTTGGTCATACCATTTGACCAATTGTAATTTCTTGAGTTGAATATTGGAAGTATTTTGGAAAGACTCAAAATAAGTAAGAATATAAAATTCTCTTTAAGTTAGTGCATATCTTGATTTTTTTATTGACTCCTTTTAAAAGATGTAAGATCCGACGAATCGGAAACAATTAATTAAGAATAAAAAACTTTTTTTATGGAACATATATATCAATATGCGTGGATCATACCTTTCGTTCCACTTCCAGTTCCTATGTTAATAGGAGTGGGACTTCTTCTTTTTCCGACGGCAACAAAAAATCTTCGTCGTGTGTGGGCTTTTCATAGTGTTCTATTGTTAAGTATAGTCATGGTTTTTTCAATCGATCTATCTATTCAGCAAATAAATAGCAGTTCTATCTATCAATATGTATGGTCTTGGGTCATCAATAATGATTTTTCTTTAGAATTGGGCTATTTGATCGATCCACTTACTTCTATTATGTCAATATTAATCACTACTGTTGGAATTATGGTTCTTATTTATAGTGATAATTATATGTCTCATGATGAAGGATATTTGAGATTTTTTGCTTATATGAGTTTTTTCAGTACTTCCATGTTTGGATTAGTTACTAGTTCAAATTTGATACAAATTTATATTTTTTGGGAATTAGTTGGAATGTGTTCCTATTTATTAATAGGATTTTGGTTCACACGACCTCTTGCGGCAAATGCTTGTCAAAAAGCGTTTGTAA